TAGATAATTATAAATTAAATTAATTTATTATATATAATGTATTTATATTAAATATAAAAACTTAAGTGTTAACTGTTATAAATAATTGTGTTACAAATTCTTTAAATAATTAATGAAAATTAAATTATGAAATTAAAATTAATAAATATAAATTAAGTGCCAGCAATAGCTGTTAAACTTATTTTATAAATTTATAGTTATAAACTTTACTAAAATAAAAAATAATTTATATTTAAAAATATATTTTTTAGGTGAAATTTAAATTTATGTAAATGATAAAATTATTTAGTATAAAATATAAGAAAATTAAACAATAATCTAGGTTTAGATACCCTATTATATTAATATAAAAAATAATTTTATTATTAAATGTTGAATCATAAAAATAAAATAATATGGCGGCCTTTTAATCTTTTTAGGGAAATTTGTTGTTTAATTTGATGATCCACGATAGGAAATACTTAAATTTTATTTATGTATTGTTATTATAATTTATAAATAAAAATTTATATAAATAAATATTTTATATAATAATATTTTAAATCAAAATGTAGTATATTTAAGAATAAATGAATTATAAAAAATTTAATTTTTGAATAATTAATTTTAATATTAATTAAAAAGAGGATTTAATAGTAAATTTATTAAATTATTTAAATTGAATAAAGTATTAATTGGTGTACAAATTGCCCGTCAATTTCTTTTAGGAATAAGTCGTAACATAGTAAAGGTACTGGAAAGTGTTTTTAGATAAAAAATTTTAGTTTATATAAAAATTATTTATTTACATTAAATAGAATTAAATTAAATTTAAAAATTTTATTTTATAATATTAATTTATTTTTATTTATATATATATAATTATTTAATAAAATTTTATAAGAATATTTTTTTTTAGTAAAAATTTTAAATTAATGTTATTATTGATAGTTTATAGTAATGAAAATGAATTTTTAAAAAATATATAAGTAAAATTTTATTTGTACCTTTTGTATCAGGGTTAATTAATTTAATTTAATAATTTAAGTATCTCGAAAATAAATGATCTAAATATATATTTATGTATTAATTTTTTTGTTAAATAAAAAAATTTAATATATATTTAGAAATTATATGTTTGTCGTATTTATTAATATCTAGTTTTTTTTGAAATAAATTTAATTTATATTTAATAATAATTAATTAAATAATATTATTTAATTATTTTTTTTAAATAAAAAGTTTATGGGATAAACTGTAAATTTAGATATATAATAATTATATTATGAATAATAAAATTATGATTTTAGAATTAATTAATAATAGAAAAAATTTTATAATTTATTTTATATATATAAAAAAATTATTTATGGGTTAAATAAAAATTATATATAATTTTTAAAAAAAAAAAAATTTAAATTTATTAAATTTAATAATAATGATTAAATTAGTAATTATAATGTATGTATAAAATATAAATATTTAAATTATATATATATAAGGAATTAGGCAAAATAGTTATATTCACCTGTTTAACAAAAACATGTCTTATTGATAATAATTTTAAGTCAATCTCTGCCCAATGATTTAATTAAATGGCTGCAGTATAATTGACTGTACAAAGGTAGCATAATCAGTTGATTTTTAAATGGAATCTGGAATGAAAGGATTAATGAAATATATACTGTCTCATATATATAATATGAATTTAAAATTTTAATAAAAATGTTAAAATTTTTTTTTGGGACGATAAGACCCTATAGAATTTTATATAAAGTTTATTTTATATTAATATAAAATTTGTTTTATATTTAATTGGGAGAATTATTAAATTAAAAAAATTTTAATTTTAAAAAACTTAGATTAAAGAAGATTTATTGATTTAAAATTTTTAATTATTAGAATAAATTACCTTAGGGATAACAGCGTAATATTTTTTTATAGATCTTATAGAAAAAAATGATTGCGACCTCGATGTTGAATTAAGATAAATTTTAAATGTAGAAGTTTAATAATTAAGTCTGTTCGACTTTTAAAATCTTACATGATTTGAGTTCAAATCGACGTGAGTCAGATTGGTTTCTATCTAAAAAATATTTTAAATTATTTGTACGAAAGGAATATAATTTATAAATTATTTATAAAAATTTAATTAATATATTTATTTTTTTATTATTTTAACATATTAGTGTTTTAAATTTAGAATTTAAATTAAATTATATTTATTATAATAAATAATAATATTAATTTTAAATTATATTTTATTAATAATTATAGTTATATTGAGAGTAGCTTTTTTAACTTTATTTGAACGAAAAATTTTAAGATATATACAATGTCGAAAAGGTCCTAATAAATTGTTATTTAAAGGTTTATTTCAACCTTTTAGAGATATATTAAAATTAATTTTTAAAGAAATATTTTATTTAAGATTAAATAAAATATTCTATTTAAGTCCTATATTTATATTTTATATTTCTTGTTTATTATGATTAGTTTATCCTTGGATTTATATAAATATTAATATAATATATATAATAGTATTTTTATTATTTGTTATAAGGTTAAATGTTTATCCAATTTTAATTATTAGATGAATTTCAATAAATAATTATTCAATAATGGGTTTAATACGTTTGGTTTCTCAAATAATTTCTTTTGAAGTTTTAATATTTTTAATTATTTTTATATTTATAATAATTATTGAGGATTTTAAATTTATATATATATATATTTATCAATTAAATAATTTTTTTTTTTTTATTTATTTTTTTCCTTTATATTTTATATTATTTATTAGATTATTAATTGATTTAAATCGAGTTCCTTTTGATTTAATTGAAGGTGAATCGGAGTTAGTTTCAGGATTTAATTTAGAGTATTATAGGGGATTATTTATTTTTATTTTTTTATCTGAATATATAAATTTATTATTTATAAGTATTATTTTAACAATTTTTTTTTTTGGATTTTATTATTGAAGAATTATGTTTAATTTTATTTATTTAATAAATTTGTTTTTAATAGTTATAATTCGAGGTGTTTTAGCTCGAATTCGTTATGATTCTTTAATATATATATGTTGAATAGAATTATTAGTTTTAATATTATTTTATTTAATTTATTTTTATTTAATGAAAGAGTTAATTATATTAATTAATTATTAAATTAATAGAAAATTTTATTTCTATATTATGATTTCAAATCATATACTTTTCAAGTTCATTAATTAGTAATTTTTTATTAAAAAATCAAATATATTATTTAATATAAATGAAAAAATAAAATAATTAAAATATAAAATGGTGAAAATATTATTTAAATTAGTAAATGGATATTCAATTATTTGTATTCCTAATCATGTTAATATAATAAAAATATTAATAAATAATCAAAATAGAAGTTGATTAATTGGATAAAATTTTAAATTTTTTATTTTATTATTATTTAATAAGGGTATTAAAAATAAAATAAAAATTGATATAAATAGTATAATTACTCCTCCTAATTTGTTTGGGATTGATCGTAAAATTGAATATGCAAATAAAAAATATCATTCTGGTTTAATATGTGAAGGAGTAATTATTGGATTTGCTATTTTAAAATTATCAGGATCTCCTAATAAATAAGGATTTTGAAAAATAATGAATATAAAAATTAATATGATTATAATAATTGTGATTGAATCTTTAATTGAAAAATATTGATGAAATGTAATTTTATAAATATTAAATTTTGAATGAATTGGATTAGATGATCCTGAAATATGTAAAATTATTAAATGAATAAATACTATTATTAAAATAATAAGTGGTAAAATGAAATGAAAAGAAAAGAATCGATTTAGTGTAGAATTATTAATTGAAAATCCTCCTCAAATTCATTCTACTATTATTTGACCAATATAGGGTAATGCAGATAATAAATTAGTAATAACTATTGCTCCTCAAAATGATATTTGTCCTCATGGTAAAACATATCCTAAAAATGCAGTTGCTATTGATAAAAATAAAATTATTATTCCAATTGTTCATACATGAGTTAATTTAAATGAATAATAAAATAGATTTCGTCTAATATGTATGTATATTAATAAAAAATAAAATGAAGCACCATTTATATGAATTAATCGAATTAATCAACCTGAATTGATATCTTTTATAATTTGAGAAATTCTTATAAATGCTATATTAGTATTTGGACAGTAATGTATAGATAAAAATAATCCTGAAATGATTTGAATAATTAAAAATATTCCTAATATTGATCCAAAATTTCATATATAATTAATATTAATTGGTGTAGGTAAGTAAATAAATGATAATGGGATTTTAAATGAAATGTTTTTATAAATTAAATTTTTAAATTTTTTCATTTATATTAATTTTTTTCGTAATGGTTTTTTTTTAATAAAACATATTTTTGATGAAATTAAAAGTATTAAAATTATAAATATAATGATTATAAAGAAAATATAATAATTTGGAAAATAGAATAATTTAATTATTAAATTATTATTTAAATTTGATATTTTAAAATTAAATAATATTTTATTTAATTTAATATAAATTATTATAATTAATAATATAAAAATATAAAAAATTATATGAATAAATTTAAATTTATTTTTTTTTATTTTTTCTAAATTAATTAAACAAATAAAATAAGAAAATAAAATTATTATTCCTCTAATTATGATAATTAAAATTATATAATTATATAAAGTTAAAGATGGATTAATTATATAAATAAAGATTGATAAAAAAATTGTGAAAATAATAAATTTAATTATTAAGTTTAAAGGGTTATAAGAGATTTTAAATATTAATAAATTTATTATAAAAATTAAAATAAAAAATGAATTTAATGAAATTAAATAGTTTATTATTAATATTTTCATTTTAATAATTTATATATATATATATATATGGTTTCAAAAAATAGTTTAATAAAAAAATAATAATTTTGGGAATTATAGATAATTATATAAATTTTTTTTGAAGTTATATAGTTTAAATAAAAACATTAATTTTGTAAATTAATTATTAATTAAATAATTATATAACTTATATTTATAATATAATATAGATATGATTTATGAATTGTTAATTATTATTATTATATATATAAATTTATTTATTATATATAAATGAAGATTTTATTATTTAAGATTTTTGATTATTATAGAATTTTTAAATGTATTTTTTATTTTTTTTATAATTTTATATCTATTTAATTTATGATTATTTTTTATATTTTTAATATTTATAGTATGTGAAGGAATTTTAGGATTATTATTGTTGATTTCTATAAATTATGAATTTGGTCATCAAAAAATAATTTTTTTAAATTTATTGATTTAAAATATGTTTGAATTAATTTGTATAGTTTATTTAATTTTTATAGTTTATTTATTTGATTTATTTATTTTAGTTAATTTAATATATTTAATTATAATTTTTTTTTTTTTTAATTTTAATTGATTAAATTGAAGAATAATTATATTTAATTTTAGATTAAATTATTATTCAAATGGATTAATTATTATAATAATTTTAATTTTTAGAATTATTATAATAAATTTAAATATAGTATATTTAAAAAATTATTGTTCAATAATAAATTTAATTTTATTGTATTTAATATATTTAATTTTTTGTTCAATAAATTTTATATTATTTTATTTTATATTTGAATCTAGATTATTATTAATTTTTTATATAATTATAAAATGAGGTTATGGTGAATTTCGATTTAATTCATCTTTTTATTTAATATTTTATACTTTAATTTTTTCTTTACCTTTATTATATTTATTATTTAATTTATTAAATTTATTTAATAGATTAAATTTTTATATTTTAGAATTATTAAATATTAATTATATAAATAATTTTAAATTTGTTTATATGATTATATCATTTTTAGTTAAAATTCCAATATATATAATTCATGGTTGATTATTAAAAGCTCATGTTGAAGCTTATTTTTTTAGATCTATAATTTTAGCTTCAGTAATATTAAAGTTAGGAAGATATGGAATTTTACGAATTATATATATAATAAAATTTATATTTAATAAATTTTATATATATTTAATAATAATTAATATATTTGGAATAATATTTTTAAGAATTATATGTTTATGTCAAATAGATTTAAAATTAATTGTTGCTATTTCTTCAATTATTCATATAGGAATTATATTAATAAGAATATTATTAATAATAAAATTAAGATTTTATGGGAGATATTATATAATAATTAGACATGGATTTATTTCTTCAGGATTGTTTTATTTAATTAATTTAATTTATTATCAAACTAATAGACGATTAATTTTTATTAATAAAGGAATGATTAATATTATACCTTCATTAATAATATTATGATTTATGATATGTTTTTGTAATGTTGGATCTCCTTTTTCTTTAAATTTAATTAGAGAAATTTTATTATTAATAAGATTAGTTTATTGAATAAAATATTTATTTATAATTTTAATTATTTATTGTTTATTATCTTTTATTTATTCAATGTATTTATTTAGATTTATTGATCATGGAAAAATTTTTATAAATTTTAAAGTTTTTAATTGTAAAATTATAAATTTTTTAAGATTAATTATACATTTATTTCCAGTAAATTTTATATTTTTTAATTTAATAATTTATTTAAATAGTTTAATTAAAATATTGAATTGTGATTTCAAAGATATAAAAATATTTTAAATTATTATAAAAATATTAACTTTTAGAATTATATTATTTATTTTAAGTTTTTTAATTTTATCTATTAGATTATATTTTATATTATTAAATTATGAATTAATTTTTGAATGAAATATTGTTAGATTAAATTCAATAAAAATAAATATATTTATTTTTATAAATTATAAAATTTTATTTTATATTTATTTAGTTATATTTATTTCTTCAATAATTTTTTTTTATAGAATTAGATATATAAGTTTAAATAATTATTTATTAAAACGTTTTTATTATTTAATAATATTATTTTTATTATCTATAATTATATTAATTTTAGGTCCTAATATATTAACAATTATATTAGGTTGAGATGGATTGGGATTAGTTTCTTATTGTTTAATTATTTATTATAATAAATTAAATTCTTTAAATTCTGGATTTTTTACTATTATTTTAAATCGTTTAGGAGATAGAGGTTTATTAATAATTATTTCATTTTTAAGAATGTTTGGAAGTTGAAATCTAATTATTTATAATATAAATAATTTAATTATATTAATAATAATTTTAATAATTTTTTCAAAAAGTGCTCAATTTCCTTTTTTTGTTTGACTTCCAATAGCAATAATAGCTCCTACTCCAGTTTCATCTTTAGTTCATTCATCAACATTAGTTACTGCAGGAATTTATTTAATAATTATTTATGAAAATTTATTTAGATTAAATTATAAAAAATATATTTTATTAATTTCTAGAATTACAATATTAATTTCAGGATTTATAGCAAATTTAGAAATAGATTTTAAAAAGATTATTGCTTTTTCTACATTAAGACAATTAGGGTTTATAATAAGAATTTTATGTTTAGGATTAATTGATTTAGTATTTTTACATTTATTTATTCATGCATTATTTAAATCAATAATATTTATATGTGTAGGAAGTTTTATCCACTATATAAATGGTTTACAAAATTTTCGTTTTTATAAAGGAATATTTTATATTTATCCTATAAAAAGAATAATTATTATATTTTCATTAATAATATTATGTGGATTTCCTTTTTTAGTGGGATTTTATTCAAAAGATATAATAATTGAAATTTATTATTTTAAAAAAATAAGAATTTTTTGTTTAATAATTTTAATTTTTAGAACAATATTAACTATTTCTTATTCAATTCGAATTATAAAAAATTTATTTTATAATAATATAATATATAATTTAATTTTTAAATATGAAGATAATTTAATAAATTATTGTATAATATTTATATTTATATTAATATTATTTTTAAGAAAATTTATTTTTAATTTAAATTTTTTAATTTTTAGAACTAATTTATTAAAAATTTATAAGTATTTTTTTATTAAAATATTTTTTATAGGTTATATTTTATGTTTATTATTTGAAGTAATTAATTATATTAATTTAAATTTTTTATTTAAAGATTTTATTTTTATAATTAATATATTTAAATTTATTGTTTATAATTCTTTAAGATTTTCAAATAATTATGAAATTATTTTTGAAAAAAAATTTTATGAAATTATTTTTTCTAATATTATAATTTTGTTTTCAATAAAAAAAAGAATTATTTTTAATAAAATTTCATTTTATATAATTATTTTAATATATATATATTTAATAATAATTTTTATATTAAATTAACATTAAAATAAATTTAAATATTAATATTATATTTGATAAATATTTAAATAGCTTATATTTAGAGCATAATATTGAAAATATTAATGAAATTTAAAAATTTTTAAATATAATTAATAAAAATTTTTTTATATTGAAAATATAATGTTTTAATTTATAAACTATATATTTTAGAAATATAGATATATTTATATCTTTTATAAAGTTAGAAGCTTAATTTTTTTATTTCTTGGTTAAATTAGAATTATATTCAATAATTTTATTAACAATAAAATGCCTCTTTTTGGCTTTAATTTAATTAAATATGAAGTAATTAATTTTACATTTAATTTCGACTTAAAAATAAATCATTTTTGATTCTTATTTAAATTAAAATATTCAATTTAAATATCCTAAAATTCATTCTATAATTAGTGTAGTTAATATTGTGTATAAAAATAGTAAATTAATAATGATAATAATTAAAAAATTTAAGTATTTTAAATATATAATTAAAGGAATTATTATAGTAATTTCAATATCAAAAATTAAAAATAATAATCTAATTAAAAAAAATGGTATTGAAAATGGTAAATTAAATTTAGAAATAGGATTAAATCCACATTCAAATGGGATTTTTTTTTCTAAATTAATTTTTTTATTTATACATAAATATTTATTTAAATTATAAATAATATATCTTATTAATAAAATAAAAGCAATAAAAAAAAAATATAATGATATTATATATATTAAAATTTATAAATTTTTTAATTGGAAATTAATTGTAATTGTTTATACTATATATATATATATAATTAATTTTAAATTAATGTATAATAAAATAAATATAGGAATAATCAAATTACATCTACAAAATGTCAATATCAAATTGATAATTCAAAATTAATATGATGAATTAATGAAAAATGATTTTTATATAGTCGAATAAAAGAAATAATTAATATTAATGTTCCAATTAATACATGAATTCCATGAAATCCTGTTGATAAAAAAAAAATTGATCCATAAATTCTATCATTAATGCAAAAATAAGCATTTTTATATTCAATAATTTGAATTATTGAAAAATATAATCCTAATATAATTGTAAATATTAATATTTTTATTCTTTTTAAAAAATTATTATTTAAAAAATATAAATGTCTTAAAGTAATAAAAAATCCTGATGTAATTAAAGTAAATGTATTTAATAAAGGAATTTCTGTATAATTAAAAATTTTAATTATTTTAGGTGGTCATATTATATTAATTTCAATTGATGGAGAAATTGATCTATGAAAAAATGTTCAAAAAAAAGAAATAAAAAAAAATAATTCTGAAATAATAAATATAATTATACTAAATTTTAATATTATTTTAATAAAATATGTATGATTTCCTTGAAATGTTCTTTCTCGAATAATATCTCGAAATCATAAAATTTTAATTATTAAAATATTAATTGTTATAATAGTAAATAAAAAATATTTTTTTATATAAATTCATAAAATAATTCTAATTAATATATTTATTAAATTAAATGATATAATAATTGGTCATGGTCTATTTTTTACTATAAAAAATGGAAAATTTTTTTTCATTAAATAATATATAAATTAATTAGATTCATTAAAATATAATGATAATAAAATTGAAAAAACATAAGCTTGAATTATTGATATAGAGATTTCTAAGATTAATAATATATTTTGAATTATTATAGAAATTGGTATAATTCTAATTCAATTTATTATAAAATTTCTTAATAAAATTAAAATTAAATGTCCAGAAATTAGATTTGAAGATAAACGAATTGATAATGTTCAAGGTCGAATAATTAATCTAATTAATTCAATAATTACTATAAAATGTATTAAAGGTTTTGGTGAGTTTAGTGGAACTAAATGTTTAAGAAAATTAATTGGAAAATTATAGATTAAATAAATAAAAAATCTTAATCATAAAGAAAGTGATAAAGATAAATTAAATAAAAGATGTCTGGTTGAAGAAAAAATATATGGAAATAATCTAAAAAAATTTATAAATATAATAAAAAATATTAATCTTAAAAAAATAAATAAATTATTAATTATTTTTTTTTTAATTGATATAGAAAATTCATTAAATAAATTAAAAATAAATTTATTAAATAATATATTAAGTCGAGATGGAATTAATCAATAATTTATTGGAAAAATAATTATTGTTATTGAAATAAATATTCAATTAAATTGAAATTTATATATAAAATAAATTGATGGATCAAAAGTTTCAAATAAATTTATTAGAATTAAATTCATTTAAATTTATAATTTATATTTTTTATATAATTATTTTTTTTCTTTGTTTTAAAATTAAAAATTATAAAAAATGAATTTAATATAAATAAAATAAAAAAATATATAATTAAACAAAGAAAAAAAATAATTAATCAATAAATTGGTATTATTTGTGGAATTAAAAATTAATTGATTAATTTATTTTAAAATGACATTTTAATGTTATAAATATTAACTAAATTTTTTTTTGATTTTTATTTATTATTTTTTATTCAATTAATAAAATTATAATAATTTGTTCTTTCAAGTATAATTGGTATAAATCTATGATTAATTCCACAAATTTCTGAACATTGGCCAAAATATAATCCAGGTCGAATTGTAAATAAATTTAATTGATTAATTCGACCTGGAATTGCATCAACTTTAATTCCTAAAGATTGAATAGTTCATGAATGAATAACATCAATTGATGATACAATTAATCGTATTGAAATTTTTAATGGGATAATAATTCGATTATCTGTTTCTAATAATCGAAATTGATTAATGTTTTCATAATTATTTATATAACAATTAATTTCATAATTATTGAATTCTGGATATTCATATGATCAGTATCATTGATGACCAATTGCTTTAATAGAAAAATATGGATTAAATATTTCATCAATAAAATATAAAATTTTTAATGATGGATAACAAATTATTAATAAAATAAATATTGGTATTAATGTTCAAATAATTTCAATTAAATGATTTTTTAATAATGATAAATTTAAAAATTTATTAAATATTAAATCAATGATAAAAAATAATGTTAATGAAATAATTATAATAATAAATAATATTGTAAGATTATGAAATGAAATTAAATTATCTGAATATAATGAATTTGAATCTTGAAATGAAATTATATTTCATGTAGCTATTTTTAATAAAAATATAAATTTTATAATTGAAGTTTAAATTCAAAGCACTAATCTGCCATATTAAATCGTTAATTTAAGATATTTTTAATTTTAATTTTATTTTTAATTAATAAGGGAATTTCATTACATATATGGTTAAATGGTGGATAATTATTTAATCATTCTAATGATGATTGATAAAATTTAAATAAAATAAATCGTTTTGATATTAATCTTTCAAAAATAATAAATATTATAAATAATAATCTATTTATTGAAATTATAGATCCTAATGATGAAATTAAATTTCAACAATAATATGAATCAGGATAATCTGAGTATCGTCGTGGTATTCCTATTAATCCTAAAAAATGTTGGGGAAAAAATGTTAAATTAACTCCTATAAATATAAAATAAAATTGAAATTTTAATCATTTTTGATTTATTAATAATCCTGAAATTAATGGAAATCAATGAATAAATCTAGCAATAATTGAAAATACAGCTCCTATTGATAAAACATAATGAAAATGACCAACAACATAATAAGAATCATGTAAAATAATATCAATTGATGAATTTGATAATATAATTCCAGTTAATCCTCCAATTGTAAATATTAAAATGAATCCAATTGATCATATAAATGAAATATTAAAATTTAATTTTGATCCATGATATGTTGCTAATCATCTAAAAACTTTAATTCCTGTAGGAATTGCGATAATTATTGTTGCTGATGTAAAATATGCTCGTGTATCAATATCTAATCCGACTGTAAATATATGATGGGCTCATACAATAAATCCTAAGAATCCAATTCCTAATATTGCATAAATTATTCTTAAATTTCCAAAAATTTCTTTTTTTCCTCTTTCATTTATGATAATTTGGGAAATAAGTCCAAATCCTGGTAAAATTAAAATATAAACTTCAGGATGTCCAAAAAATCAAAATAAATGTTGATATAAAATTGGATCTCCTCCTCCTATTGGATCAAAAAATGATGTATTTAAGTTTCGATCAAATAATAATATAGTAATTGCTCCTGCTAATACAGGTAAAGATAAAATTAATAAAATTACAGTAATAGAAATTGATCATGAAAATAAATTAATTTGATCATAATTTAATGAAAAATTTTTTATTATAAAAATTGTTACAATAAAATTTAATGATCCAAGAATTGATGAAATTCCAGTTATATGAATTGAAAAAATTGTAAAATCAACAGATGGAGAAGAATGATATAAATATAAAGATAATGGAGGATAAATAGTTCAACCAGTTCCAGAACTTGGAAAAAATATATTTCTTAATAATAATAATATTAATGATGGTGGTAATAATCAAAACCTAATATTATTTATTCGTGGAAATGCTATATCTGGAGATCCTAATATTAATGGAATTAAAAAATTTCCAAATCCTCCAATTAAAAATGGTATAACTATAAAAAAAATTATTAAAAATGCATGACTAGTAACAATTGAATTATAAATTTGATCATTATTAATTCATATTCCTGGTCTATTAAGTTCTATTCGAATTAATATTCTAAATGATGATCCAATTATTCCTGATCATAAAGCAAAAATTATATAAAGAATTCCAATATTTTTATGATTTGTTGATATTAATCATTTATTAATTTAAATTTTTTATTGTTTAATATAATTATTAAAGATTTATAAATCTAAAATTTAAAATAAAAATATTATGTCTGAAAAAGAAGTAAATTGTAAATTTATTAATAAAGATTAAAATTCTTTTAATATTAATAAAATTTATATAAATTATATTTTTTTAATTTTGAAGATTAATAGTTTATTTAACTTAAAATTTTATTAATTAATATTTTTTATTTTTTTAAATTTGCAATTTAATGTTTTATATAAACTATAATTATAATTATTAATGAAATTAAATATAATAAATATAAAAATAAATAATATTATTCATATAAATATGAAAATATTTATATTTATATTTAATTTTTTATAAATAATTAAATTTTTGAATGAAAATTTTTTTAAAATAATAAAATATTTTCATGATAATAATAATCTAAATATTAAATATAATAAATATATATAATATAAATTATTATTAAATTTTATAATTTCATATAAAAAATTTCATTTTATTATAAATCTTATAAATAGAGGTATTATTGAATAAATTAATATTCATAATTTAAAAATAAAATTTAAATTTTTTGAATTAAATATAATAAATAATTTTCTATTACTTTTTTTTAAGATATTAATAATGAAATATAAATTAATTGAATATATAAAACAAAATATAATAAATTGTTTAATATTTAATAAAAATATAAAAATTATTAAAATATTATTAAAAGATGTTGAACATGCAAATAATTTTTTAAGTGAGAAATTTATATTAATATAAATTGATATAAAAATTCTATTTAAAATTAATAAAATTATTATATTTAATCAAATATTAATAAAATGACAAAAAAATGTAATTGGAATAAATTTTATAATAGTTGATAAAAAAAAAATTTGTTGTCATGAAGATTTTTCATAACAATAAATTATTCATGAATGAAATGGAAATATTCTTAATTTTAAAAATATATTTAATAAAAAAAAATTTATTAAAAATTTAGAATTAATTAATGATAATGTAAAATAATTATTTATAATTATAAAAAATAAAAATATAATGGATGAAATTGATGAGATTGTAAAATATAAAATTCTAATTATTTTAGTTGAATTTTTTAATGAATTTAAAATAAAAATTATTAAAATTATTGAAAATTCATAAATAATTCATTTTATTAAGAAATTATTATTTAATAATATAATAAAAAAACAAATATATAATATAATAAAATTAAATTTTAATATTTTATTTATGATATTTAAATAATATATATATATATATATTTAATTAATTTAAGAATTAAATATAATTTATTTTATTTTATATAAAAATTTATTTAATTTATCGTTAGGATATGAACCTAAAAGCTTTAAAATTAGCTTATTATATATATAATTTTACATTAGATGTCTGATAAAAAGAATTAATTTTTTAAATTAAAATATAATAATAAATGTTATTTCTAATGATTAGATTTATTATAAATATTTATTAATTGCAAATTAATTGTTTTTTTTAAACTAAAATCCAAGTAATAATATAAATAAATTATATATAAATATTTTATCAAAATATTTCTTTTTCAGACATATTACTTATTATATATTATTTATATTTATATAAATATTTATATTTATATAAATATTTATATAAATATTTATATAAATATTTATATAGATATCATACATATATACC